CATAGAAGATTATCTCCAACTATTGAATTAGGAATAACATGACCTCCTGCAGGAATTATAGCATTTAACCCCTTCCAAATTCCTTTATTAAATACTGCTATTTTACTGGCTTCAGGAGTAACAGTAACTTGAGCTCATCACAGATTAATAGAAAGTAATCATTCTCAAACAACACAAGGATTATTTTTTACAATTGTTTTAGGAGTTTATTTTTCTATCCTTCAAGCTTATGAATATATTGAAGCTCCTTTTACAATTGCAGACGCAGTTTATGGATCAACTTTTTATATAGCAACAGGATTCCATGGACTACATGTATTAATTGGAACAACATTTTTATTAATTTGTTTTCTACGTCATATTAATTTTCATTTTTCAAAAAATCATCACTTTGGATTTGAAGCAGCTGCCTGATATTGACATTTTGTAGATGTAGTATGATTATTTTTATATATTTCAATTTACTGATGAGGTAGATATTTATAAAGTATATATTTGTATATGTGACTTCCAATCACAAGGACTAAATAATTTTAGTATAAATAATATTAATATTATCAACAATAACTATAATTATTATAATTATTACTATCGTAGTAATAATACTTGCTACACTTTTATCAAAAAAAACATTAACTGATCGAGAAAAATGTTCACCATTTGAATGTGGATTTGATCCAATAAATTCTTCTCGACTACCATTTTCTTTACGATTTTTTTTAATTGCAATTATTTTTTTAATTTTTGATGTAGAAATTGCCTTATTACTACCAATAATTATAATTATTAAATCTTCAAATTTAATTAATTGAACTATTACTAGATTATTTTTTATTTTTATTTTAATTATTGGTCTTTATCATGAGTGAAATCAAGGAGCTTTAGAATGAAATGAATAAATATGAAGCGATTTATTGCAATTAGTTTCGACCTAATCTTAGGTGAAATTCACCCATATTTTAGGGTAATAGTTAACTATAACATTTAATTTGCATTTAAAAAGTATTGAATTATTCAATTTACCTTATTAATTGAAACCAAAAAGAGGTATATCACTGTTAATGATAAAATTGAATTTTTATAATTCCAATTAAAGAAATATAAATGGAATTAAACCATTAAAGTGAAAAGTTAGCAGCTTTTACTTGATCTACATATTTCAATTTATATAGTTTAATAAAAACATTACATTTTCAATGTAAAAATAAAAATTTATTTTTTATAAATATCTAAAGATTAAAATAATCACCCTAACATCTTCAGTGTCATGCTCTAAATTTAAGCTATTTAAATAATTAATAAAACTAATTATTATCAATAAAATAATAAATCATAATATATATCTTAATAAATAAATTTTTAAACTATTATTTTGAAATTCTTGTAAATATAAAGAATAATTTTTTAATTGATTATATAACATTTGCCCTCCAAAAAATTCTCTTCAACCTTGATCAAAACTTTTAAATGAATATAATCCTAATTTTAATGGATAATTAATAATACCCACAGTAGAAAGAACAGGTATAAATCATATTGAACCAGCAAAATAAACAAAATTATAATAATATAAACCCTTATTAATAAAAAACAACTTAACATTAGTTAATAAATATCCTATAATCCCTCCCATTAAACATACAATTAAAGTTAAAATTTTCATATTAAAAGGCAAACAAATTATTGAAGGATTCAAAAATATTAATCATCTTAATATACTCCCTCCAATAATTGCTATAATTATTAAAAAAAAAATTCTAAAAAGCATCGTCATACTTTTATCATTTAAAGGATGTAAAGAAGTACTATTAAATTCTCCAGTCATTGAATAATAAACCAAACGAAATGAATAACATACAGTTAATCCCGTACTAAAAAAAAAAAGAAAAAAAGAAAAACTATTCACATATGATAATCTTACTATTTCTAAGATTAAATCCTTAGAATAAAACCCAGCTAAAAAAGGTATTCCACACAAAGCAAGATTAGCAATATTAAAACAACTACAAGTCAAAGGTATTCTTATATTTAAACTTCCTATTATTCGAATATCTTGAGAATTTTTTATATTATGAATAATTGATCCTGCACACATAAATAAAAGAGCCTTAAATAATGCATGAGTTAATAAATGAAAAAAAGCTAATTTATAAAATCCTATTGATAAAATACTTATTATTAACCCTAATTGACTTAAAGTTGATAAGGCAATAATTTTTTTTAAATCAAATTCAAAATTAGCCCCTAATCCTGCTATAAATATAGTAAGTCCTGATACTAACAATAAAAATTGTCCTATTCATAAATCTGTTAATAACACATTAAATCGAATTAATAAATATACTCCAGCAGTTACTAAGGTAGAAGAATGAACTAATGCCGAAACAGGAGTAGGAGCAGCCATAGCTGCAGGTAATCAAGATGAAAATGGAATTTGAGCTCTTTTTGTTATAGCAGCTAATATAACTAATGCACCAATAATTATTATTTCAAATTTAGTCGATATTATATCTAAATAAAAAATATAATTTCAACTCCCATAATTTAATATTCATGCAATAGCTAATAATAAAGCAACATCTCCTACACGATTAGAAAGAGCTGTCAATATACCAGCATTATATGATTTAACATTTTGAAAATAAATAACTAAACAATAAGAAACAAGTCCAAGCCCATCTCATCCTAATAAAATTCTAATTAAATTAGGACTAATAATTAGTAATATTATAGATATTACAAATATTAATACTAATAAAATAAATCGATTAATATTATAATCTTCTTCCATATATTGGTTTCTATAAAAAATAACTAAAGAAGAAATTAATAAAACAAAAGACATAAATATTAATCTTATTCAATCAAATAAAAAAGTTATAACAATTGATATTGATTGAAAAGATAATACCTCTCATTCAATAAAATAAACCAAATCCTTTAAAATAAAATTTATTCTTAAAATAAATAAACTAATTCTAATAAAGATTAAAAAATAAAAACTTGTTTTACAATAATTTACTAAACTATTCACGATCTAAAATGAATTAATCATATCATTGACACCACAAATCAATATTTTTTTTTAAACTATTTAGATAAATTCATAATATACAAAAACTTCTCTTTAAAATTAATAAATTTAAAGGAAGTCAATGTAACATTAATAAAAAAAATTCTCGAACAGATCCAACAGAAAAAAAATGTACACCAGAATAAATTTTCCCATGTTGACTGTAAGCAAATAAGTATAAAGAATAAGCAGCTCTAAAAAAAGATAAAAAAGTTAGTATAATTATAGTTACTCAAGATCATCCTACAATTCTATTTAATAAAGAAATTTCTCCTAATAAATTTAATGTAGGAGGAGCTGCTATATTACCTGAACATAATAAAAACCATCATAATCTTAATGTTGGCATAAAATTTAAAAGCCCCTTATTAATTAATAATCTTCGTCTACCCATTCGTTCATAAGAAATATTAGCCAAACAAAAAAGACCAGAAGAACAAAGACCATGAGCAATTATTAATGCATATGATCCTGTTAAACCCCAATAAGTCAAGGTTAATAATCCACTTAATACAATTCCTATATGAGCAACAGAAGAATAAGCAATTAAAGCCTTTAAATCAGTTTGACGTAAACAAATTAATCTAATTAATACTCCTCCAACCAATCTAATTCTAATTCATCAATAATTATATTTTACTCCAGATATTTGTAATAAAGAAAATATTCGTAATAATCCATATCCTCCTAATTTTAATAAAATCCCTGCTAAAATTATTGATCCTGAAACAGGAGCTTCAACATGAGCCTTTGGCAATCACAAATGAACTAAAAATATGGGTATTTTAACTAAAAAAGCAAAAATTAAGGATAAATATAATAAATTTAAATCCAAAAAACTAAAATTTAATAATAAATTAAATGATAAAGTATTACTAATTTCTAAAATATAAAAAATACCAATTAATAATGGTAAAGAAGCTAATAAAGTATAAAATAATAAATAAACTCCTGCCTGTAAACGCTCTGGTTGATATCCCCACCCTAAAATTAAAAATAAAGTAGGAATTAATCTAGCTTCAAAAAATAAATAAAACATAAATACTCTTATTGAACTAAATGTTAATACTAATATTATTAATAAAAATAAAATTATAAAAATAAATAAATTTTTATAATTATTATATAAATATACTTTTTCTCTTGCTATTAATATTAACCCACAAATTCAAAAACTTAATAAAATTAAACCAAAAGAAATTATATCTAACCCAAAATAATAAGAAATATAATTAAAATAATTTAATGATCTAAAATTAACTATAAATAAAAAAGTAAAAAAAAACAATAGGTTTTGAACCGTTCAATAATTACTTTTTAAAAAAGAAATTGGTAATATAAAAATTAATATAAAAACAAACTTTAACATTGTAAAATAGAAAATCTTTGAAAATAATCATTACCGTGAGTTCGAATCATCGAAACTAAAATAGAAAGACCTAAAACTCCTTCACAAACACAAAAAGTTAAAAAAAATATTCTAAAATAAAGTTCATAATTTATAAAATTTAAATAAAAAAATAAAAAAATAAATAAACTTAATACTATAAACTCTAATCTTAATAAAGTAGATAATAAATGTTTTCGATTAGAAACAAATACTAAACAACCAAAAATAAACATAATTATTGATAAAATAAATAATAAATATATATTTGCCATTAATTTAATTAGTTTAAATAGTTTAACTTTAAAACATTAGTCTTGTAAACTAAAATTAAGATATAATTCTTTTTAAACTTCAAGAAAAAAGAAATTTCTTTTTCACTAACTCCCAAAGTTAATATTTTATATAAACTATTTCTTGATATTACAAAATTAATTATTATAACATTATGTTTAATTATAAGATTTATTTTTATACAAATAAAACATCCATTATCTATAGGACTAATATTATTAATTCAAACCTTTTTAACTTGTCTAATTACAAGAATTTATGTAAAAACATTTTGATTTTCATATGTATTATTTTTAATTTTTTTAGGAGGAATATTAATTTTATTTATTTATGTTACATCCCTATCTTCAAATGAAATATTTTCTATGTCTTTTAGACTATCAATAATTAGACTAATCATTTTTTTTATTTTTACTATATTATTTTTTATTATTGATAAATCATTAATTGAACAATTTATTAGAAATATAGAAATAGAAAAGTTATCTAATATTAACAATTTAATTAATGAAAATATTTTATCTTTAAATAAAATATATAATTTTCCAACTAATTTAATTACTTTACTTTTAATTAATTATTTATTTTTAACTTTATTAGTAACTGTAAAAATTACTAAAAAATTTTATGGTCCTTTACGACCAATAAATTAATGTTTAAACCAATTCGAAAAAACCACCCTTTAATTAGTATTGCTAATAATGCATTAGTAGACTTACCTGCACCATCTAATATTTCAGCATGATGAAATTTTGGATCATTATTAGGCCTTTGTTTAATACTTCAAATTTTAACAGGATTATTTTTAGCTATACACTATGCAGCAGATATTGAAACTGCATTTAATAGAGTAAATCATATTTGTCGAGACGTAAATAATGGTTGATTTTTACGTATTTGTCATGCAAATGGTGCTTCATTTTTTTTTGCTTGTTTATTTATTCATGTAGGACGAGGAGTATATTATGAGTCTTATTTATATCATATAACATGAAATACTGGTGTAATTATTTTATTTTTAACAATAGCAACTGGATTTTTAGGATATGTATTACCTTGAGGACAAATATCTTTTTGAGGGGCTACAGTAATTACTAATTTATTATCAGCTGTTCCTTATTTAGGAATAGATTTAGTACAATGAATTTGAGGAGGATTTGCAGTTGATAACGCAACATTAACTCGATTTTTTACTTTTCATTTTATTTTCCCATTTATTATTTTAGCTTTAATAATGATTCATTTATTATTTTTACATCAAACTGGTTCAAATAATCCATTAGGATTAAATAGTAACGTTGATAAAATTCCTTTTCATCCTTATTTTATTTACAAGGATATTTTCGGATTTATTGTATTTTTATGAATTTTAATTGCGTTTATTTGAAAATTTAATTATTTACTAATAGACCCAGAAAATTTTATTCCAGCAAATCCATTAGTGACTCCAGTTCATATTCAACCTGAATGATATTTTTTATTTGCATATGCAATTTTACGATCAATTCCTAATAAATTAGGAGGAGTAATTGCTTTAGTTTTATCTATTGCTATTTTATTAATTTTACCGTTTACTCATTCAAGTAAGTTCCGAGGACTACAATTTTACCCATTAAATCAAATTTTATACTGAAACATAGTAATTGTTGCTTCATTATTAACATGAATTGGAGCTCGACCAGTAGAAGACCCATATATTTTAACAGGGCAAATTCTTACAGTATTATATTTTTCTTATTTTATTATTAACCCATTAGTTGCTAAATATTGAGATAAGTTATTAAATTAATTAATAAGCTTTTACAGCATATGTCTTGAAAACATAAGAAAGAAGTAAATCCTTCTATTAATTTATACTAAAAATTATTCATTAAAATAATAAAGAAATTAAAAAAATTTTAAGCCCTACAAAAAAAAACAAATAATTTAAAGATAGAGGCAAAAAACTTTTTCAAGCCAAATATATCAACTTATCATAACGAAACCGAGGTAAAGTTCCACGTACTCAAATAAAAACAAAAGAAATAAAAGTTAACTTAAAAAAAAATAATAAACTATAAATATCTCCCCCTAAAAAAATAACTACAAATAATATTCTTATAAATAAAATACTTGAATATTCAGCTAAAAAAATTAAAGCAAATCCTCCGCTTCTATACTCTACATTAAACCCAGAAACTAATTCAGACTCCCCTTCTGCAAAATCAAAAGGAGTACGATTAGTTTCAGCTAAACAAGAAGCCAACCATACCAATCCTAAAGGAAAACAAAAAAAAATAAATCAAATATAAGATTGAAAATTATAAAAATTTATAAAATTATAATTACCAATTAAAAAAATAAAACTTAATAAAATTAAAGCCAAACTTACTTCATAAGAAATAGTCTGAGCTACTGCTCGTAACCCCCCCAATAAGGCATAATTTGAATTAGAAGATCACCCAGCGATTATTACTGTATAAACACCTAATCTTGTACAACATAAAAAGAATAATACTCCTAAATTAAAAGAATATAATTTAATTAAATAAGGAATACATATTCAAATTAATAAAGACAAAAATAAAGAAAATACGGGAGAAAAATAATAAGAAATATAATTAGACACTAAAGGATAAGTTTGTTCTTTAGTAAACAATTTTACAGCATCACTAAAAGGTTGTAACAAACCATTAAATCCTACTTTATTTGGTCCTTTACGAATTTGAATGTATCCTAAAACTTTACGTTCAAATAAAGTTAAAAAAGCAACACCTACTATTACACAAATCACTAATAATAATCTTCCAATTAAAGGTAAAATTAAATCATATATAAACAATACTATTTATAATTAAAAATTATATTTATAAATTCTAAATTTATTGCACTAATCTGCCAAAATAGTAAACAAAATTATTAATTTTCAAATTAATTAAAATTATATTTTTTATATTAGGTCCTTTCGTACTACAATATAATAATTTATTAAGGATAGAAACCAACCTGGCTTACGCCGGTTTGAACTCAGATCATGTAAGAATTCAAAGGTCGAACAGACCTAAACTTTAAACTTCTACACCTAAAATAACTCTTAATCCAACATCGAGGTCGCAATCTTTTTTATCGATATGAACTCTCTAAAAAAATTACGCTGTTATCCCTAAGGTAACTTAATTTTTTAATCCGTAATACAGGATCTAAAATTCATAAATCAATGTTAAAAATAAATAAAAGTTTATTAAATTTTAATACCACCCCAGTAAAATTTTATCAAAAATATAAATTTTATTATTCTTTATAATTTATAATTTATAAAAATAAAGATCTATAGGGTCTTCTCGTCCTTTAATTATATTTTAACTTTTTAATTAAAAAATAAAGTTCTATAAAAATTTAAAAAAAACAGTATATATTTCATTCAACCATTCATACCAGCCTTCAATTAAAAGACTATTGATTATGCTACCTTCGCACGGTCAAAATACCGCGGCCCTTTAAACTTCAGTGGGCAGGCTAGACTTTATATATAATTCAAAAAGACATGTTTTTGTTAAACAGGTGAACATATTTAATTTGCCGAATTCTTCATTTAAACCTATCAAATTAATTATATTATATAAATTCATATACTAATTTTATCATAATTTATAATTTTAATTAATTAAAAATTATATTTTAATAAAAAATTTAATTTAAAAATAAATAATTTTAAATAAAAAATAAATTATAACAAATTTATTAATAATAGCTATTTTTAAGCTTATATTTATTTTTTAACTATTTTAAATATAAAAATTTATTTTAAAGCTTATCCCTTAAAATATTATTTTATTTATTTATTAAATTTAAAAAATAAAATTAATAAAATAAATAAACTAAATTAAATTTATTTCTTAAAAAACTAGATATATTTTAAAACGATTAACATTTCATTTCTAATTATATATTAAAAATAGTTATTCAACAATAACTTTTATATACAATTAAATCTTTAAAATTCGAGAAAAATTATTATAATAATTTATTATTTAATAAACCCTGATACACAAGGTACAATAAATAAAATTTTCTTTTAAAATAAAAATTTTTCAAATTATTTCAATATTCTTTTACAATACTAATACACTATAATTAAAATTATTATTTCATTATAAATTACTTAAACTAAAAATATTAAAATTATTTTTATTAATAATTAAACAAAAAAAAATTAAATTAATAAATAAATATTATCAATTTAAATTGAATTGCACAAATTTCTTTTCAATGTAAATGAAATGCTTTACTAATTAAGCTTTAAATTGTCATTCTAGATACACTTTCCAGTACATCTACTATGTTACGACTTATCTCATTTTAAAAATGAGAGCGACGGGCGATGTGTGCATGTTTTAGAGCTTTAATCATATAAATAATCTATTTTATATTACTATTAAATCCACCTTCATATTTCTATTTCAAAAAATAATCCGTTTAAATAATTTTATTGTAATCCATTTCTACTTAACTATAAACTGCACCTTGACCTGACATTTTATTTAATAAAATATTTAGAAAATTATTAATCTTATAATATATTCTGATGACGGCGATATACAAATTGAAAACAAAATTAAGTTAGGTCCAACGTGGATTATCAATAACAGAACAGATTCCTCTAAATAGACTAAAACACCGCCAAATTCTTTAAATTTTAAGAATATAACTAATACTACTTTAGCATTTTAATTATTTAATTTTAATAATAGGGTATCTAATCCTAGTTTATTATAAAAATTTTATAGCTTAAATTAACCAAAAATTAATAATAAATAAATTTAAAAATTTCACCTAATAAATTTATAAATATATTAAATAAATATAATTTAACTAATACTAAAAATTTTTATTTGCATCATTTGTATAACCGCAGTAGCTGGCACAAATTTTACCAATACTATATATTATTACTAATTCAAAATTTCTTTTATAATTAATATTAATTACTGCGAATAATTTTTAATTATTTATTTTTAAAATTAATAATAATTCATACAAAAATTTACATGTAAAATAAAATATAAATAAAATATTTAACTAGAATAAAATAATATTAATAATTTAAATTTTGTAATAATAAAATTAAAAAATTTTATTTATATTTCATTAAATATTTTTATAAATAATTAATAATAAAATTAAAATAATTATTAATATTAAATAAATAATTTTAGTACATTTCTCCCCCCAAAAATTTCCCCTATTTTTTTTTTTTTTTTATTGATTAATTTATAAAAATAATTAATAATTTATAATTATAATATTAATTATAATATAATTAATTAAATATTTTAAAATAATTTATATAATTAATATTATTAAATAATAATTTATAGTTTATAATATATATATATATATATATAAATAATTTAATAATATATATATATATTTATATTAATTAATATAATTATTTATATTTAATATAAATTATTTATATATATATAAATATATTTTTTTTTCCTAATATAAGACTATTTGGTTTATAAATAATAATACCCATTTTATATAAATTTATTAATTATATAAATATTTATATTAAATTAAATCATTTATATAACTAAAGATTTTATTTTTTATATTATAATAAATTTGTTCCGTCATATTTAATACTAATATAAAAA